ACTAAAAAAGTTATGAAATGAATTGTAATTACAATTGAAACAATCGAAAAAGAAATATGAGTTAATATATGCTCTAAAGTTGAAAATATCATAATTTTTTTTAAGGAGTCCCATAATTATAAAAAGGAAATCGGAAATTGAATTCATTATAGGATCTATTTACTTTTTTTAGGAGATGACATGCCGCCACTCGGACTCGAACCGAGATGCTCTAGCACTGCTTCCTAAGAGCAGCGTGTCTACCAATTTCACCATAGCGGCTTGTCTTGAATTCATAATACCCTATGAATAAGCAATCGTCTAGATTTAAGAATTAAATTGTTGCAATATTTTTTAGGAAAGATTCAAATTGATGAATAAAAATTCGTTCAAATAGGTATTTGAAGGTTCATTATTTGAATTTAGGGTCTTAGTTTTAGTGTGTATTTTAGACTCTCCTCGACTTGAACTCTTGGAAAACTAGATAGTCCAACTATGAATTAAGGGATAGAACCCCCCCAAAAAAACATTTTTGTTTTAATGAACTGTTTTTGATTTATTTGATTTCAAACATCGAAACCAAAAAATCCATTTTATCAATGAACAAAAAAATTTTGGATCCGTAAAAATTGACACATATTTATCCACAAAAATTTGTTAAGTGTTTTTGAGTGGATTGATGGCAATAAATATATGGGAGTCTATATAGGAATTCATAGAAAATCCAAAAAGAAGAAAGTTGCACAAAAAGGTTTAGAATTTTAATTAATTAGTTTCAATGATTTTGATTTTTTACTCGCCTTTCTATAGAGAAAACGTGGATCTAGAGAAAAAAGAAAACCTTATATTATTGCTTATATTATTGTAAGAAACAGGCTGATGGGGAAAATAATACTCCCCACCTTGGAAATGAGAAAATATACTAAAAAGACAATTACGTATCTTATGTTTTTTTTGTCAAAAAAAAGGATTCTTTTTTTTTTTTAATTCAGTACGGTAAAGAGAAAAATCCTTATTCTAAGAGCGAAACAAATTCCATTCCCTGTTGAGTTAATCAATAGGAAATGGAAAGCGGGAATTTTATTTTCGAAACGAAATGAGTCAATTTTTGAGTCAAGCCGATTCAGATTATTGTAACATGTTATGTTTTATTACTTATTTTATTTGTTTTTGTTTGTTGCACAAAAAAACTTTTGGAATTCCCGGTAGAAATAGATTTCCCTAAGGAAAACGCTTTTAACGCTGCCCAATACCCCTTCCTTTTCCAAAAATTTTTACGAATACGCTTTTTTGATGCAGAAGTACGTTTTTTTGGAACTGCCATTTAAATAAAAATTAAGAGATTACTCATTGGTATAGCTGGATGTGAAAGACATCTATTGTTCAAAAGAAATTTGCGCTTTGCCAATTCATTATGTATTTCTTTTCTAGATAATATTTTTGATTCTAAAATCAAAAAGAATACATAAGATGCGTGAAAGATATGGGAAAATCGCATAAACTATTTTTATTACTAAAAAAAAAAGAATATTCTTTTTTTTTTTTTAGTAACTTGTCAAATTAGCGAAAAATATGCCTAATTTAACTTGAATTTGAAAGTTCGAAGGAGACTAGTAATTAATTTGCTTTTTTCATATGATTTGACCAATTGTAACTTCTTGATTTGAATATTTGAAGTATTTAGCAGAAACTTCTAAAGAATAAGTATAAAAAGAAATAAAAATTCCAAAATTCTATTTCTATTTAAGTTATTAAGTTAGTGCATATCTTTATTTTTTTATTGACTCCTTTCAAAAAGAGGTAAGATCCGGTGAATCGGAAACAATTAATATTAATTAAACTTTTTTTATGGAACAGACATATCAATATGCGTGGATCATACCTTTCCTTCCACTTCCAGTTCCTATGTTAATAGGAGTGGGACTTCTTCTTTTTCCGACAGCAACAAAAAATCTCCGTCGTATGTGGGCTTTTTCGAGTATTTTATTGTTAAGTATAGTCATGATTTTTTCAACTAATCTGTCTATTCAGCAAATAAAAAGCAGTTCTATCTATCAATATGTATGGTCTTGGACCCTCGATAATGATTTTTCTTTAGAATTCGGCTACTTGATCGATCCACTTACTTCTATTATGTCAATGTTAATCACTACTGTTGGAATTATGGTTCTTATTTATAGTGATAATTATATGGCTCACGATCAAGGATACTTGAGATTTTTTGCTTATATGAGTTTTTTCAGTACTTCGATGTTGGGATTAGTTACTAGTTCGAATTTGATACAAATTTATATTTTTTGGGAATTGGTTGGAATGTGTTCCTATCTATTAATAGGGTTTTGGTTCACACGAACTCCTGCAGCAAATGCTTGTCAAAAAGCGTTTGTAACTAATCGTGTAGGGGATTTTGGTTTATTATTAGGAATTTTAGGTTTCTATTGGATAACGGGTAGTTTTGAATTTGGGGATTTATTCGAAATATTCAATAACTTGATTTATAATAATGAAGTAAATTCTCTAT